GAAGAAGGAACCGAGGGGGAGGTATCAGCAACAACTGGTTTTATTGCGGGACAGCTCATGATGTTCATATCTATCTATTATGCGCCTCTGCATCTAGCATTGGGTAGACCTCATACAATAACTGTCCTAGTTCTACCGTATCTTTTGTTTCATTTCTTCTGGAACAATCACAAAAACTTTTTTGATTATGGATCTACTACCATAAATTCAATGCGTAATCTCAGCATTCAATGTGTATTCCTGAATAATCTAATTTTTCAATTATTCAACCATTTCATTTTACCAAGTTCCACGTTAGCCAGATTAGTCAACATTTATATGTTTCGATGCAACAACAAGATTTGCTTTTTAACAAGTAGTTTTGTTGGTTGGCTAATTGGTCACATTTTATTCATGAAATGGGTTGGATTGGCATTATTCTGGATACGGCAAAGTCATTCTATTCGATCTAATAAGTATCTTGTGTCAGAATTGAGAAATTCTATGGCTCGAATCTTGAGTATTCTCTTATTTCTAACCTGTGTCTACTATTTAGGAAGAATGCCGTCGCCTATTGTCACTAAGAAACTGAAAACCTCAGAAACGGAAGAAGGGGGAGAAAGAAAGGAAGAAAGCGATGTAGAAACAACTTCCGAAACGAAGGAGACTAAACAGGAACAAGAGGGATTCACCGAAGAAAACCCATCCCTTTGTTCGGATGAAAAGGATGAATTTCACTTTGAAGAGGCACGCTATAAAGATAGCCCAGTTTACGAAGAGAAAATAATAAATATTAAGAAAAAGATGGATTTGTGGATTGAAAACACTTTTCTCACTTTTTTTTTCGATCATAAACGATGGAATCGTCCATTACGATATATAAAAAATAATCAATTAGAAAATGCTTTGCGGAATGAAATGTCACAATTTTTTTTTTTTACATGTAAAAGTGATGGGAAACAAAGAATATCCTTTACATATCCACCTAGTTTATCAACTTTTTCGGAAATGCTAAAACGAAGAATTACTTTGTACATCATAGAAAAACCATATGACAAAGATCTTTCTATTTCGAATTCTTGGATTTCTACCAATGAAAAAAAAAAGTGCAATTTGAACAATGAATTAAGAAATCGAATTCAAATTATAGAAAAAAATGAGGGATTTCCCAGTCTGGATATGCTTGAAAAAAGAATCATATTATGCGATGATGAAAATCAAAAAAAATGCTTGCCAAAAGTATATGATCCCCTTTTCAACGGACCGTACCGAGGGATGAGAAAAAAATTCTATTCATGTGTAATTAGGAATCCTTATACAGATATAGAAGATTTAGTAAAAATTTTTTTGATAAATAAGATTCATGATCTACTTCTTCATAATTCCATTGATTCAGAAAATCAAGCAAAACCTTTGCAATTTTTATTTGATGGAATTACAACACATCAAAAAATAATGAAAAATGAATCTATTAGAATTAGAATAGAGGAATTAAGTAAAAAGGTTTCTCGATGGTCATACAAATTAACCGATTCTTTGGAAGAAGACGAAGAAGAAAATGAAGAAGAATATAATGAGATTCATTCAAGAAGAGCCAAACGTGTGGTAATTTATAATGATAATGATGAGAACACTCAGAATACAGATGACGAAACGGAAGAGGTGGCTTTGATACGTTACTCCCAACAATCAGATTTTCGTCGCAATCTAATCAAAGGATCCATGCGCGCTCAAAGACGTAAAACAGTGATTTGGGAACTCTTTCAAGTAAATGTGCATTCCCCACTTTTTTTTGATCGACTAGACAAAACATCTTTTTTTTCCTATTTTGATATCAACGAAACAAAGAATTTTGTTTTGAGAAATTGGATGGGGAGAGAACAAGAGTCAAAATTGAGAATTTCCAATTTTGAAAATGAAGATACAAAAGAAGAAAAGGAAAAAAGAGAGAAAAATGAACGGATAGAAGTATCAGAAGCTTGGGATAACCTGACATTTACTCAAGCAATCAGAAGTTTGATGTTAGTAACCCAATCCTTTTTTCGAAAATACATTATATTGCCTTCATTTATAATAGCTAAAACTCTTTTCCGTATGTTATTATTACAATCCTCTGAGTGGTACGAGGATTTGAAGGAATGGAATAGAGAAATACATATAAAATGCACCTATAATGGTGTTCAATTATCAGAAACAGAGTTTCCCCAAGATTGGTTAACAGATGGTATTCAGATAAAGATTTTATATCCTTTCTGTCTAAAACCTTGGCGAAAATCTAAGGTACGATCTCATCATAGAGATCAAATGAAAAAAAAAGATAAAAAAAAAAAATTTAGTTTTTTAACAGTCTGGGGAATGGAAGCTGAACTTCCCTTTGGTTCTCCCCGAAAACAACCTTTTTTTTTTGAACCTATTTATAAAGAACTCAAAAAAAGAAATAGAAAATTGAAAAATCGATTTTTCCAAGTTCTTCAATTTTTAAAGAAGAAAAAGGGGATCATCAAAATCGTTCGAGTTCGAAAACGAATAATGAAAAAAGTGAAGAAAGTAAATCCCACTTTATTCTTTGAATTTACGAAAGAAAAAGTATATGAACCAAACAAAAATAAAAAATATTTCAAAAGAAATCATGAGATTCTTCGCGAGTCGTCCGTTCTAATTCGACCGATGAATTGGTTAAATTCTTCACTAATAGAAAGGAGAATTCAAGATATTTCTGATAAGACAATCAAAATAAGGAATCAAATTGAACAAACCACAAAAGACAAGAAAAAAAAAGAAATAGTTTTAATTTATGATAAGAAAATATTGAAAGGGCAAACTATCCGATTAATGCGTAAATCACACTACTTTATTCAATCTTTCATTGAAAAAATCTACATAGATATTTTGCTATGTACCATTACCTTTTCTAAGATCAATGCACAACGTTTCTTCGAATCAACAAAAAAGATCTTGAAGAAATCCATTGACAACAATAAAAGAAATCAAGAACAAGAAGGAACTGATGAAACAGATAAAAAGACAATGAATTGGAATTTTACGATAAAAAAATTGTTTTCAAATACCAAGAATACTGAGAATAAGAATGAAAATTACAATATTTTTTGGAACTTATCTTCCCTGTCCCAAGCATATGTATTTTACAAATTATCACAAAACCAATTATTGAATAAATATCACTTAAGACCCCTACTTCAATATCAAGGGAACTCTCCCTTTTTTCAGGATAAATTAAAAGACTATTGTATGATACACGGAATCTTTCATTTCAAATCAAGAGATAAGAAAACTCCTACATATGTAATAAACGCATGGAAAAACTGGTTAAAAGGTCATTATCAATATGATTTATCAAAAAAAAAAGGGTCTCAATTAGTACCTCAAGAATGGCAAAATAGAATGAATCAACGTCGTATGATTCAAAATCAGGAATCAATCCAATTTATTCATTCCATGAAAAAGAATGACTATGAAACGAATTCATTTATGAGTCAAAAATACAAATGGAAAAAACATTACAGATATGATCTTCTATCATATAAATACATACACCTCCCTAATTCATACATTTCTGAATCAACATTAGAAAGAAACGGGACCCAAGAAATTCCATATTATTTTGATATATCGAATAATAATTATCTCGATAAAGTATATCTTATTGATAGAAATCAAAATTTGGATAGAAAATATTTGGATTGTAGAATTATTCATCTTTGTTTTAGAAAAAATAGGGAGATTCAGACTGAAATTCCTAATTTTAAAAAAATGACGATTCACCAAGAGATCAAAATGTGCAACAACAAAAAAAAAATTTTTGATTGCATGGGAATGAATCAAGAAAGGTTCTATTATACCGCATCAAATTATGATACTCTATCTAATAGAGAACCTTGGTTCTTCCCAGAATTTGTACTACTTTTTGATGTATATAAGATTGAACCTTGGATCATCCCAATAAAATCACTCTTTTTTCATTTTTCATTTCATAAAAAAAAAGATCTTGAATTAAAAAATTCCAAACAGGAAGAAGACGAACAACAAGGCCAAAATCTACTCAAACAAAAGAATAAAATTGAACTATATTCCTTTTTTCAAAAATATTTACTTTTTCAATTAAGATGGGCCGATCCCTTGAATAAAAAAATAATGAAAAATCTCAGGATATATTGTCTCCTACTTAGACTCAGAAATCTAAAGGAAATTGCTATATCTTCGATTCGAAGAGGTCAAATAAATCTAGACGAAATGCTGATTCAAAAGGACCTAGTTCTTTCAGAATTGATAAGAAGGGGAATATTGATTCTTGAACCTATTTGTCTATCTATAAGAAGGGACGGAAGATCTATTATATATCAAACTATAGATATTTTCTTGGTCAATAAGAAAAAGTGCAAAACGAATAAGAAATATAAAAAAAAAGAATATATTGGGAAAGGGGGGTTTGAAAAATCTATTACACGACACAAAAACATATTTTTGAGTGGAGACAATACTAATTATTATTTCCTTGTTCCTGAAAATATTCTATCTCCCGTACGTCGGAGAGAATTTCGAATTCAAATTTGTTTCAATTCCAAAAATTGGAATGTTGTGGATAAAAATCCAAGATTTTGTAATGAAAACAAAATAAGAAACTGTGGGCAATTTTTGAATGAGGACAAGCATTTTCATACAGATGGAAAAATTTTCATGAAATTTAAATTGTTCTTTTGGCCCAATTATCGATTAGAAGATTTAGCTTGTATGAATCGCTATTGGTTTGATACCAATAACAGCAGTCGTTTCAGTATGTCAAGAATACATATGTATTCACAATTTTGAATAAATTCAATTCCAATGAAAATTGAAAAAATTGATAGTGGATTTCCTACATATCGTGTGACGAACGGAATCTATTTCAGTAAAAAGTAATATAAAGAAAAGAAATGAAATTTTGATGTATACTAAATGCAAATAATTGGCATAATAAATCTTATTATTTTTCCTGATCGGTAAAATTCACAGAAAAGAAAGATAGAAATCTTAATTTATGGTCAAAAATTCATTCATCTCGGTTATGACAGAAGGAGAAAATAGCGGGTCTGTTGAATTTCAAGTATTACATTTCACCAGTAAGATACGGAGACTTACGTCACATTTAGAATTGCACAAAAGAGATTTTTTATCACAAAGAGGTCTACGAAGAATTCTGGGAAAACGTCAACGATTATTGACTTATTTGTCAAAAAAAAAGAAAGTGCGTTATAAGAAATTAATAGATCAGTTAAATACCCGGGAATCAAAAACTCGTTAATTTCCTTGTTCTTTTTCATTAGTTTAGTTATTAGTATTCGATTTTTTGATTTGAAAATATTATAATAGTCAATAATGCATGGTGTTCTTCGGCTAATCGTTACTCTGGATGGGGAAGATGTTATTGACTGTGAACCTATATTTACACAGAGGGATGGAAAAAATAGCGGAGAACCGAACAATTATACAATATTTTCCTTATGTAACACATTAGGATTATTTAGCTACTATGTTCACAGAAGCAATAACAATAAATGCACCAGAACGATTGGAAAGTTTTCAAGTGCCTAAAAGGGCCAGTTATATCAGAGTGGTTATGCTGGAGCTCAGTCGTATAGCCTCCCATTTGTTATAGCTTGGCCCTTTTATGGCCGATATCGGTGCACAGACTCCTTGAAGCCGCATGGGAGAAGTTGATCGTTGAAATGATAATAGTCGGCAATTAAAAGGAGAAATTTTCTCCGTTTTTGTTATAGCCATAAATCAACTCGTATCAATCAATCTAATTTGCTGAATAATTAGTCAGAATTCTTCTATTTTCACATAGAAATAATCTACAGAGATAAAAATGAAGATCTTTCTATTCATATAAAAATTTCATAAAATGAACATGAATGAAATTCGTATGTACAACTCATATTTCATGTTATTGAAAATAAAATTCAAGTATCTTGGCCCTTTCTCACAAACAGATTTGGAAAATATATGGATTCTTAAAATTTTGATAAATCATTGATTCATTTGGTGTCTACAACAGAAAATCGAGGATTTCTATTATTTTCTAATTTTACCAGATCAAAAATTTTTGTGTTCAAAACTGTAATTTATAGACCTAATGTCACATTCAGTAAAAATTTATGATACATGCATAGGGTGTACCCAATGTGTTCGAGCTTGCCCCACGGATGTATTGGAAATGATACCTTGGGATGGATGTAAAGCTAAGCAAATTGCTTCTGCGCCAAGAACCGAAGATTGTGTAGGTTGTAAAAGATGTGAATCCGCTTGTCCAACGGATTTTTTAAGTGTCCGTGTTTATTTATGGCATGAAACAACTCGCAGCATGGGTCTTTCTTATTGATATGTGACAAAAAGTTCTACTTGAATCATTTGATTCTTCTTTACCGACGAAGGCCCGTGCTCGAGAAAAGAAAATATATTATTCTTATCCCGAGCACGGGGTTTTCCGGCCAAAATGGATTTTGTCTTTATCACGAGTTATTTTCATTATTCGCAGGTGTATTTATAAGCTTGAATTCAATATTCATTGAAATGAACCATAACTATTTCATTAAGATTTTTTCAAGACTTCTTTTTGTCGCACAAAAAAGCTTTTTGACTTTCCGGTAGAAAGAGATTTAGCTAAAGAAAAAGCTTTTGCTGCTGCTAAAGAACCTTTTTTATTCCAAAGATTTCTACGAATATGCTTTTTTGACAGAGAAGTACGTTTTTTTGGAACTGCCATTCAAAAATTGGTGACTCATTTTTATCGTTGTATGTGAAAGACATATATTTTCAAAACAATTTACTCTTTATGAATCATTATATATCAATTAGTTTCAATAATTTAATAACATAAGAGCGTAATTTTATTTCAGAACATAGAAATAGAAAAAAGTGATTATCATATTCTATTTCTATATATTTCTATAATATGAATAATCATATAATATAATAGAAAATAGTATTTTTCACACATTTGAGAAATATTAATGATTTCATCAAAATAAAGTATAAAAGAAAGTGAATGGAGTTCTAACTTAGAGTATAAATAAATTAAAAAAGAAATTTTAAATTTTATACCTATACCTAGGCTTAGAACAAAACTAGAACAAGGTTTCTAGTATAGAAAAGTGTATTTTGAAAACTAATTATATTGAAAATTTTTATATTAAAGTAAATGTATCTTTCTTTATTTTTTCTTAAACTCTATTGAATCTTAACAAATTTACTGTTATTCTTTTAGGTAAGCCGCCGCTATGGTGAAATTGGTAGACACGCTGCTCTTAGGAAGCAGTGCTAGAGCATCTCGGTTCGAGTCCGAGTGGCGGCATATATAAAAATTAAGAATATAGACATAATAGATTCAATAGAATATATTGAATTCCCAATTTTAATTATTTAATATTTAAGAGGGACCCTTTTTTATGTTTATGATATTTGTGACTTTAGAATGTATCTTTACTCATATTTCCTTTTCAATCATCTCAATTGTGGTTATGATTCATTTGATGAACTTATCAGTCTACAAAATTAAAGGATTCTGTAATTCGTTACAAAAAGGGATGATAGCGACTTTTTTATCTATAACAGGGTTTCTAGTGATTCGTTGGATTTCTTCGGGACATTTTCCCTTAAGTAATTTATACGAATCATTAATCTTTCTTTCTTGGAGTTTTTCTATTATTCATATTATTACGTATCTTGGGAATTATAACAATGATTTCAGTGCAATAACTGCACTCAGTGCCATTTTTACCCAAGGTTTTGCCACGTCAGGTTTTTCAATTGAAATGCATCAACCCGCAATATTAGTACCTGCTCTAAGATCTCAGTGGTTAATGATGCATGTCAGTATGATGCTATTCAGCTATGCAGCTCTTTTATGTGGATCGTTGTTATCAGTTGCTCTTATAGTGATTACATTTCAAAAAAACATTGATTTCTTTTTGAAAGAACAAAATTTTTTGAGTTTAAGAAAGTGCTTTTTCTTTGGCGAGATTGAATATTTGCACGAAAAAGAAAGTGTATTTAAAAATGCTTCTTTTTTATTATTTCAAAATTTTGATAAATATCAATTAATTAAGCATTTGGATTATTCGAGTCATCGTGTCATTAGTTTAGGGTTTACCTTTTTAACCATAGGCATTCTTTCTGGAGCAGTATGGGCTAATGAAGCATGGGGTTCTTATTGGAATTGGGATCCTAAGGAAACTTGGGCATTTATCACTTGGACCATATTTGCAATTTATTTACATACTAGAACAAATACAAAATTTCAAGACCAAGGCACAAATTCAGCATTTGTGGCTTCTATAGGATTTATCCTAATTTGGATATGTTATTTTGGGATCAATCTATTAGGAATTGGGTTCCATAGTTATGGTTCATTTCAATGAATATTGAATTCAAGCTTATAAATACACCTGCGAATAATGAAAATAACTCGTGATAAAGACAAAATCCATTTTGGCCGGAAAACCCCGTGCTCGGGATAAGAATAATATATTTTCTTTTCTCGAGCACGGGCCTTCGTCGGTAAAGAAGAATCAAATGATTCAAGTAGAACTTTTTGTCACATATCAATAAGAAAGACCCATGCTGCGAGTTGTTTCATGCCATAAATAAACACGGACACTTAAAAAATCCGTTGGACAAGCGGATTCACATCTTTTACAACCTACACAATCTTCGGTTCTTGGCGCAGAAGCAATTTGCTTAGCTTTACATCCATCCCAAGGTATCATTTCCAATACATCCGTGGGGCAAGCTCGAACACATTGGGTACACCCTATGCATGTATCATAAATTTTTACTGAATGTGACATTAGGTCTATAAATTACAGTTTTGAACACAAAAATTTTTGATCTGGTAAAATTAGAAAATAATAGAAATCCTCGATTTTCTGTTGTAGACACCAAATGAATCAATGATTTATCAAAATTTTAAGAATCCATATATTTTCCAAATCTGTTTGTGAGAAAGGGCCAAGATACTTGAATTTTATTTTCAATAACATGAAATATGAGTTGTACATACGAATTTCATTCATGTTCATTTTATGAAATTTTTATATGAATAGAAAGATCTTCATTTTTATCTCTGTAGATTATTTCTATGTGAAAATAGAAGAATTCTGACTAATTATTCAGCAAATTAGATTGATTGATACGAGTTGATTTATGGCTATAACAAAAACGGAGAAAATTTCTCCTTTTAATTGCCGACTATTATCATTTCAACGATCAACTTCTCCCATGCGGCTTCAAGGAGTCTGTGCACCGATATCGGCCATAAAAGGGCCAAGCTATAACAAATGGGAGGCTATACGACTGAGCTCCAGCATAACCACTCTGATATAACTGGCCCTTTTAGGCACTTGAAAACTTTCCAATCGTTCTGGTGCATTTATTGTTATTGCTTCTGTGAACATAGTAGCTAAATAATCCTAATGTGTTACATAAGGAAAATATTGTATAATTGTTCGGTTCTCCGCTATTTTTTCCATCCCTCTGTGTAAATATAGGTTCACAGTCAATAACATCTTCCCCATCCAGAGTAACGATTAGCCGAAGAACACCATGCATTATTGACTATTATAATATTTTCAAATCAAAAAATCGAATACTAATAACTAAACTAATGAAAAAGAACAAGGAAATTAACGAGTTTTTGATTCCCGGGTATTTAACTGATCTATTAATTTCTTATAACGCACTTTCTTTTTTTTTGACAAATAAGTCAATAATCGTTGACGTTTTCCCAGAATTCTTCGTAGACCTCTTTGTGATAAAAAATCTCTTTTGTGCAATTCTAAATGTGACGTAAGTCTCCGTATCTTACTGGTGAAATGTAATACTTGAAATTCAACAGACCCGCTATTTTCTCCTTCTGTCATAACCGAGATGAATGAATTTTTGACCATAAATTAAGATTTCTATCTTTCTTTTCTGTGAATTTTACCGATCAGGAAAAATAATAAGATTTATTATGCCAATTATTTGCATTTAGTATACATCAAAATTTCATTTCTTTTCTTTATATTACTTTTTACTGAAATAGATTCCGTTCGTCACACGATATGTAGGAAATCCACTATCAATTTTTTCAATTTTCATTGGAATTGAATTTATTCAAAATTGTGAATACATATGTATTCTTGACATACTGAAACGACTGCTGTTATTGGTATCAAACCAATAGCGATTCATACAAGCTAAATCTTCTAATCGATAATTGGGCCAAAAGAACAATTTAAATTTCATGAAAATTTTTCCATCTGTATGAAAATGCTTGTCCTCATTCAAAAATTGCCCACAGTTTCTTATTTTGTTTTCATTACAAAATCTTGGATTTTTATCCACAACATTCCAATTTTTGGAATTGAAACAAATTTGAATTCGAAATTCTCTCCGACGTACGGGAGATAGAATATTTTCAGGAACAAGGAAATAATAATTAGTATTGTCTCCACTCAAAAATATGTTTTTGTGTCGTGTAATAGATTTTTCAAACCCCCCTTTCCCAATATATTCTTTTTTTTTATATTTCTTATTCGTTTTGCACTTTTTCTTATTGACCAAGAAAATATCTATAGTTTGATATATAATAGATCTTCCGTCCCTTCTTATAGATAGACAAATAGGTTCAAGAATCAATATTCCCCTTCTTATCAATTCTGAAAGAACTAGGTCCTTTTGAATCAGCATTTCGTCTAGATTTATTTGACCTCTTCGAATCGAAGATATAGCAATTTCCTTTAGATTTCTGAGTCTAAGTAGGAGACAATATATCCTGAGATTTTTCATTATTTTTTTATTCAAGGGATCGGCCCATCTTAATTGAAAAAGTAAATATTTTTGAAAAAAGGAATATAGTTCAATTTTATTCTTTTGTTTGAGTAGATTTTGGCCTTGTTGTTCGTCTTCTTCCTGTTTGGAATTTTTTAATTCAAGATCTTTTTTTTTATGAAATGAAAAATGAAAAAAGAGTGATTTTATTGGGATGATCCAAGGTTCAATCTTATATACATCAAAAAGTAGTACAAATTCTGGGAAGAACCAAGGTTCTCTATTAGATAGAGTATCATAATTTGATGCGGTATAATAGAACCTTTCTTGATTCATTCCCATGCAATCAAAAATTTTTTTTTTGTTGTTGCACATTTTGATCTCTTGGTGAATCGTCATTTTTTTAAAATTAGGAATTTCAGTCTGAATCTCCCTATTTTTTCTAAAACAAAGATGAATAATTCTACAATCCAAATATTTTCTATCCAAATTTTGATTTCTATCAATAAGATATACTTTATCGAGATAATTATTATTCGATATATCAAAATAATATGGAATTTCTTGGGTCCCGTTTCTTTCTAATGTTGATTCAGAAATGTATGAATTAGGGAGGTGTATGTATTTATATGATAGAAGATCATATCTGTAATGTTTTTTCCATTTGTATTTTTGACTCATAAATGAATTCGTTTCATAGTCATTCTTTTTCATGGAATGAATAAATTGGATTGATTCCTGATTTTGAATCATACGACGTTGATTCATTCTATTTTGCCATTCTTGAGGTACTAATTGAGACCCTTTTTTTTTTGATAAATCATATTGATAATGACCTTTTAACCAGTTTTTCCATGCGTTTATTACATATGTAGGAGTTTTCTTATCTCTTGATTTGAAATGAAAGATTCCGTGTATCATACAATAGTCTTTTAATTTATCCTGAAAAAAGGGAGAGTTCCCTTGATATTGAAGTAGGGGTCTTAAGTGATATTTATTCAATAATTGGTTTTGTGATAATTTGTAAAATACATATGCTTGGGACAGGGAAGATAAGTTCCAAAAAATATTGTAATTTTCATTCTTATTCTCAGTATTCTTGGTATTTGAAAACAATTTTTTTATCGTAAAATTCCAATTCATTGTCTTTTTATCTGTTTCATCAGTTCCTTCTTGTTCTTGATTTCTTTTATTGTTGTCAATGGATTTCTTCAAGATCTTTTTTGTTGATTCGAAGAAACGTTGTGCATTGATCTTAGAAAAGGTAATGGTACATAGCAAAATATCTATGTAGATTTTTTCAATGAAAGATTGAATAAAGTAGTGTGATTTACGCATTAATCGGATAGTTTGCCCTTTCAATATTTTCTTATCATAAATTAAAACTATTTCTTTTTTTTTCTTGTCTTTTGTGGTTTGTTCAATTTGATTCCTTATTTTGATTGTCTTATCAGAAATATCTTGAATTCTCCTTTCTATTAGTGAAGAATTTAACCAATTCATCGGTCGAATTAGAACGGACGACTCGCGAAGAATCTCATGATTTCTTTTGAAATATTTTTTATTTTTGTTTGGTTCATATACTTTTTCTTTCGTAAATTCAAAGAATAAAGTGGGATTTACTTTCTTCACTTTTTTCATTATTCGTTTTCGAACTCGAACGATTTTGATGATCCCCTTTTTCTTCTTTAAAAATTGAAGAACTTGGAAAAATCGATTTTTCAATTTTCTATTTCTTTTTTTGAGTTCTTTATAAATAGGTTCAAAAAAAAAAGGTTGTTTTCGGGGAGAACCAAAGGGAAGTTCAGCTTCCATTCCCCAGACTGTTAAAAAACTAAATTTTTTTTTTTTATCTTTTTTTTTCATTTGATCTCTATGATGAGATCGTACCTTAGATTTTCGCCAAGGTTTTAGACAGAAAGGATATAAAATCTTTATCTGAATACCATCTGTTAACCAATCTTGGGGAAACTCTGTTTCTGATAATTGAACACCATTATAGGTGCATTTTATATGTATTTCTCTATTCCATTCCTTCAAATCCTCGTACCACTCAGAGGATTGTAATAATAACATACGGAAAAGAGTTTTAGCTATTATAAATGAAGGCAATATAATGTATTTTCGAAAAAAGGATTGGGTTACTAACATCAAACTTCTGATTGCTTGAGTAAATGTCAGGTTATCCCAAGCTTCTGATACTTCTATCCGTTCATTTTTCTCTCTTTTTTCCTTTTCTTCTTTTGTATCTTCATTTTCAAAATTGGAAATTCTCAATTTTGACTCTTGTTCTCTCCCCATCCAATTTCTCAAAACAAAATTCTTTGTTTCGTTGATATCAAAATAGGAAAAAAAAGATGTTTTGTCTAGTCGATCAAAAAAAAGTGGGGAATGCACATTTACTTGAAAGAGTTCCCAAATCACTGTTTTACGTCTTTGAGCGCGCATGGATCCTTTGATTAGATTGCGACGAAAATCTGATTGTTGGGAGTAACGTATCAAAGCCACCTCTTCCGTTTCGTCATCTGTATTCTGAGTGTTCTCATCATTATCATTATAAATTACCACACGTTTGGCTCTTCTTGAATGAATCTCATTATATTCTTCTTCATTTTCTTCTTCGTCTTCTTCCAAAGAATCGGTTAATTTGTATGACCATCGAGAAACCTTTTTACTTAATTCCTCTATTCTAATTCTAATAGATTCATTTTTCATTATTTTTTGATGTGTTGTAATTCCATCAAATAAAAATTGCAAAGGTTTTGCTTGATTTTCTGAATCAATGGAATTATGAAGAAGTAGATCATGAATCTTATTTATCAAAAAAATTTTTACTAAATCTTCTATATCTGTATAAGGATTCCTAATTACACATGAATAGAATTTTTTTCTCATCCCTCGGTACGGTCCGTTGAAAAGGGGATCATATACTTTTGGCAAGCATTTTTTTTGATTTTCATCATCGCATAATATGATTCTTTTTTCAAGCATATCCAGACTGGGAAATCCCTCATTTTTTTCTATAATTTGAATTCGATTTCTTAATTCATTGTTCAAATTGCACTTTTTTTTTTCATTGGTAGAAATCCAAGAATTCGAAATAGAAAGATCTTTGTCATATGGTTTTTCTATGATGTACAAAGTAATTCTTCGTTTTAGCATTTCCGAAAAAGTTGATAAACTAGGTGGATATGTAAAGGATATTCTTTGTTTCCCATCACTTTTACATGTAAAAAAAAAAAATTGTGACATTTCATTCCGCAAAGCATTTTCTAATTGATTATTTTTTATATATCGTAATGGACGATTCCATCGTTTATGATCGAAAAAAAAAGTGAGAAAAGTGTTTTCAATCCACAAATCCATCTTTTTCTTAATATTTATTATTTTCTCTTCGTAAACTGGGCTATCTTTATAGCGTGCCTCTTCAAAGTGAAATTCATCCTTTTCATCCGAACAAAGGGATGGGTTTTCTTCGGTGAATCCCTCTTGTTCCTGTTTAGTCTCCTTCGTTTCGGAAGTTGTTTCTACATCGCTTTCTTCCTTTCTTTCTCCCCCTTCTTCCGTTTCTGAGGTTTTCAGTTTCTTAGTGACAATAGGCGACGGCATTCTTCCTAAATAGTAGACACAGGTTAGAAATAAGAGAATACTCAAGATTCGAGCCATAGAATTTCTCAATTCTGACACAAGATACTTATTAGATCGAATAGAATGACTTTGCCGTATCCAGAATAATGCCAATCCAACCCATTTCATGAATAAAATGTGACCAATTAGCCAACCAACAAAACTACTTGTTAAAAAGCAAATCTTGTTGTTGCATCGAAACATATAAATGTTGACTAATCTGGCTAACGTGGAACTTGGTAAAATGAAATGGTTGAATAATTGAAAAATTAGATTATTCAGGAATACACATTGAATGCTGAGATTACGCATTGAATTTATGGTAGTAGATCCATAATCAAAAAAGTTTTTGTGATTGTTCCAGAAGAAATGAAACAAAAGATACGGTAGAACTAGGACAGTTATTGTATGAGGTCTACCCAATGCTAGATGCAGAGGCGCATAATAGATAGATATGAACATCATGAGCTGTCCCGCAATAAAACCAGTTGTTGCTGATACCTCCCCCTCGGTTCCTTCTTCCATAACCCGAGCTCGGAGAAGGAAGAGATAAGAGGGCCCTATGGAGAATGTGGTAAGAAATCC